AATTTTTCAATTTATTAAAATGAAAACAAAACCAAGAACTAAGAATTTATGTTGGATCGGCACTAGATATATAATTGACATATATACAAAAGAGTGTAGGCGGACGAATAAATTAAAAAAGAAGTATAAAAATCCCAGGTTTATTCAATTAATATCAATCAATATAAGTATTAATATTAAGTACAAAGTAAAAAAAGCAAGCTTAACCCTTTGCTTTTTTATTTGTTCATCGAATTCCAATGAAAAATAAAAAACACCCATTGACATGACAATAATATCAAAAATTTAAGACCAAATTGTTTATTCTCTCGATATTTTTCTCATCTATTACATCAATAAAACCAATAAAATAGATTTTTATCGTTATAAAAGACGACATTCTATAAGTAGAAAAAATAAATTAAATATGATATAAATTGAAAAGGGAAAAAAAAGCAAAGAAAAGATTATACAAAAATCTATACAAATCATCCACACCTTACCTTCTTTAATTTATATATATTTCATTAATTTAATTTTGTTTGGTGATTAAGGCGAAGTTCTATAAAAACTCCCGCCTTCTTTGAAATATCATAAACAGTTCCTGTAGGCTGAGCGCCTTTTTCAAGAAAATATAGAATAACAGGAACGTTTAAATAAGTTTGATTCTTTATCGGATCATAAAAACCCACTTTCCGAAGAGCTCTTCCTTCTCTTCGGGATCGAACATCAATTGCAACGATTCGATAAATGGCTCATTGGGATAGATGTAGAGAAACCCCCCCGAGAAACGTATAAGAAGTTTTCTCCTCGTACGGCTCAAGAAAATTCAAGTTATGTTTATATACAAAATTAGAATGGCAAATAGATCCATAAAATCATCAAATCAATTAGACCAAGAATTCTCTTTCTTTATTATATGATTTAAATACTTGTTTCTTACTCTTTCCCCAACAAAAAAGGATTTTCATATTTGTAATTTGCACTCTCATAACTCAAGTTGTATAACTCGCAAAGAAAACCTTTTAAGTATTTCATTTATTGATTATTGAGCGGTCTCTAATCCCTTTTTTATCTGTCTCCTTTCGAATCTATTTTGATTTAATCTAGTTCTAGTTGTTAAGACAATTGAAAACGGTATTTCCTTGTTCTAGGATCCTTTATCTTTGCCTTGAATCATTAGGTTTAGATATTACTTCGGTGATAGTTAATCGTTTCAAAATGGCAGCAACACACCATTTTTTGTGATTTCTTTCTATCAAACAATCATATGAATGGTTGATTCTTGTGTAATACACTTTTGATTTGAGTGAAAGGATTTTACCAATTCCAAAAGATTTTACTTTTGAATTTGAAACTTACTTGAATTTGATCCTTTAGATTTCTATATCAAAAATAGACTTACAAAGTTGTCTCAATTTATTAATTGATACTAACCCTAGATTCTTGCCTCCGAAAAACGAATCAATACGTTCTGCTCGAGCTCCATCATGTATGATACGGTTTATATTACAACCCCCCCAAAAAAAATGAGAGTTCTAGTGAACAGAACAAACGATGTCGAGCCAAAAGCACTTTCATTCCTAATATAATAATAAAAAGTGGTGGATGTAAGAATCCACAGTGGATCGTACCCTTCAAGTCGCACGTTGCCTTCTACCACATCGTTTTAAACGAAGTTTTACCATAACATTCCTTTAGTTTGGAACCAGTATGTAATTAATTCCATTATGGAATTATGAATAGTCATTGGTTCGATCAATACCTAGTAATCTATACTTTATTTTTTTTTTTCTTTCTATATGAAATAGAGTTTCTGAAGAAGTCTAAGCATTAACCCCAGAAACATATATTTATAAATATTAAAATATATAAATCTATATAAATCTATAATAGTTTAAAATATTATAAATACTAATTATAAATAAAAATAACACGAATAAAATTCAAACAAATAAATAAGTTCTCTTTGAATCTGGATCTTCAAGTAACCTGATAGGATAAATTCACCAATTTCACACTTCTTCGAGTACTAAGAACTCCTAAGAAATCATCAATTTAATCTAATTGATTGAAAATTTTCTGACCTCCATATCATTATTTGAATAAGATTTTATAGTTTATAGTTTATAGTAAGACCACATTGCATTTTATCATCATACGAGAAAGATAAATCCAGATTTGTATTAAATCATCAATAATTAAAAAAATCCAATTTCTTTTTTTAATGAAATAGTGGATAAAGAATGATGTAAAAGAAGATTTAGGTTGCTATATATTTTATTTTTTTTTTCATACTGATTGAAAAAAAAATAAAGAATCGAAATAAAAAACTATGGAATCTATGTATGTATCAGATAGACTAAACTATTGTTACTGAAAGAAATTCTAGCTATTCTATAAATAATATTTATAGATCACAAATAGATTCTATTACATCTGCGTGTTATTTGAATTCGATTCAATTTGTGAAAAAGATATGATTCAGAGAAGACTCATTAAGAATAAGAATTCAATTTTTTTTTTTTTTTTTTTCAATTTTATAGCTTCAAAAAAGTAACCTTTATTCTGATATAATATATATATATTATATATATCAAATATTCTATGATTCATATGGGTTAAGTATATGATTATACTGTTTTGGATATGTGGACGGATATGCTCTGGGACGGAAGGATTCGAACCTCCGAATAACGGGACCAAAACCCGTTGCCTTACCACTTGGCCACGCCCCATTTACATTTATACTTGACACTAATAAACACTAATATTGTTATTGGTTGTTCGTCAACTTCAGTCTAAATATCTTAAATATCTATAAAATAAATTAGATTCTTGATAGAATTGTGCTATGTGTAGATATAGAATTAAACTGATGAATTTATTGATCATTACATCTAATTCAATTAAGATATTGTATGAAAGTATGATTTATTCTATTCACTTTTGATTTGAGAGTTGAAGTTGAAGGAGTTTTGATTGGATGAGTTCAAATCAAAGAAGTTCTTTTGGTCTATCTAATTTATTTTTATTAATTTTCCCTTCTATCAATAACTCAACTTATTAATAACTCAATCAAAATAAATACAATTATCCTCAAGAACAAAATGGTTTTTATGCTTAATATATTTAGTTTGATCTGTATCTGTCTTAATTATGTCCTTTATTCAAGTAGTTTTTTCGTCGCCAAATTGCCTGAGGCCTATGCTTTTTTCAATCCAATCGTAGATGTTATGCCAGTAATACCTGTGCTATTTTTTCTCTTAGCTTTTGTTTGGCAAGCTGCTGTAAGTTTTCGATGATATTTTTAATACTGTCCTAGACAAATTGCTGATTTATTCGAAAAAAAAAATTTACCAATTGATAAGATCAGATAAGTCTTAAAGTATCTGTGAAACCTCGAGTCAAATATTGAGATTCTGGTATAACCATAATAAATCGGGATCACCACGTTTCACTTCCTTATTCTGACTTTTTCCATTGCAAAACCTCTTGGAGTCTTACACAATTTGGGGGTATGAAAGAATATTTTTGGTAATGAAAAAATACACTTTATTTATATGAAAAAAAAAAGATATTATAAATGAATTTTTTGAAAATTCTTTTCTATTTCTCATCTCAAATCAAAAGAACTTTAGTTTATTTATTGGTGTCAAAATAAAAATAGAAACATACATACTAGGATATGCGGTATAAAATACAAATATACAAATAGAGAATCTATTCTCTTTTTTCATAAAAAAATAATTCTTGGAGATTGTGTAATGCTTACTCTAAAACTATTTGTTTACACGATAGTAATATTCTTTGTCTCTCTATTCATCTTCGGATTTCTATCTAATGATCCGGGACGTAATCCTGGACGTGAAGAATAAAAATAAATAAGGTTTTTTTTTTACTCGATTTTGAAATGTTCTGAAATGTTCTTAATAGGATTTTAGCTACTTCACATTTTTAACTATATAATTTTAACTATTATAAAATAACTAAAAAAACTTAAATAAAGAACTAACTCACGAAAAATTTGAAAGGAAACAAAAAGTTATCGACGAAAACGGAAAGAGAGGGATTCGAACCCTCGGTACGAAAAACTCGTACAACGGATTAGCAATCCGACGCTTTAGTCCACTCAGCCATCTTTCCCCCAATTGAAAAAGGATAATTATTATGTTACATAAGCAAAATTAGGGCTTGAAAAAGGACCCTTTCTTTTTCTTTAGTTTATTTATAGTTTAGTTTTTCAACTAATATAATATTTAAAACTAAATAATAATAAATAAAATACAAAGGATCCCTCTTTGATTTTGTCCAAAGAAACCTTTTCTTTACACGGCTTGGCCTGGTCAGTACCTAGCTGGGCCGGGCCTCTTTTGTTCCAAGGAATCAAATTAAAATGATTTATTTAATTTTAATTTGAAAACACAAATTCTTATTATTGATATTGAAACAATCATAATAAGGACTATTTCGGTTCCTTTGCTATTTTGATATATAATCAAAATGTCAGTTCCTATCTTAATTTCTTAGCTTTATCTTTTATTTACTTTTTTTTTCAGTAAAAAATCAGTTAAAGTAAACAAATGTAAATAAAAAAAATAAGATAAGAAAACAAATGAACTATGAATTTTTGAACAATGCATTTTTATGTTACGGCTTAAATAGTTTTGTCAACCCATATCCGTCAAAAAACTCCAGCAAAAGACTTGGTATTTAGTTATTTAAATGAGTTCTCTTTTCCTAATCTCTTAAGTCCTCGGGTTAACGCTCTAATTTGCATGATTCTTTTTTGATCCTATACTTTTGATTACGACCAAGTTTCTTGTTCGACAAAAAGTCGATTTATATACAATAATCGGATTGTAGCGGGTATAGTTTAGTGGTAAAAGTGTGATTCGTTCTGTTAATCCCTTAACAGTTAAGGGGTCCCTCGGTTTGATTAATAACCCATTCCGATCAAAACAAAAACTTTATCTCGTAAAAAGGATTTAAGCCTTTACCTTTCAATGAAAAATTCGAGG